GAGTCGATGACTATTCATAGCTATTACCTTGACACCAAAGAAGAGTTCGACCCAATGCTTTATTTCTGTCCTAGTTGATCCTGATTCGACATTAGAAGTATATTGATTGTTCCCCAATAACCGAATACTTTTTTCTGTAAATACTGCATATTTGATTCCATCCATAAATTCATTTTCTTCCCTATGAGTTCCAGTATCGATAAGAATTCTAGTTCTTACTGTTCATATGTTATGGTATGAATATACCATACCAATTCGCTATGTATGGATGATGAGATTCCATTGATACAGAGTCAATTCCAATAGACTTATTGAATGTTCCCATTGGCGTGCATCCAGCAGGAATTGAACCTACGAATTTGCCAATTATGAGTTGGGCGCTTTAACCATTCAGCCATGGATGCTTAACAGGGATCATCGTACATCGTGAATAACCAAATTCCAATTGAAATGAAATCTTTAGGAGGAATCAATGAAACGACATCAATTCAAATCCTGGATATTCGAATTGAGAGAGGTATTGAGAGAGATCAAGAATTCTCACTATTTCTTAGATTCATGGATCAAATTCGATTCAGTGGGATCTTTCACTCACATTTTTTTCCACCAAGAACGTTTTCTGAAACTCTTTGACCCCCGAATTTGGAGTATCCTACTTTCACGTGATTCACAGGGTGCAACAAGCAATCGATATTTCACGATCAAAGGTTTAGTACTGCTTGTAGTAGTGGTCCTTCTATCTCGTATTAACAATCGAAAGATGGTCGAAAGAAAAAATCTCTATTTGATGGGGCTTCTTCCTATACCTATGAATTCCATTGGACCCAGAAAGGAGACATTGGAAGAATCTTTTTGGTCTTCCAATAGAAATAGGTTGATTGTTTCGCTCCTGTATCTTCCAAAAGGGAAAAAGATTTCTGAGAGTTGTTTCATGGATCCGCAAGAGAGTACTTGGGTTATCCCAAGAAAGAAAAAGCGTATCATGCCTGAATCTAACCGGGGTTCGCGGTGGTGGAGGAACCGGATCGGAAAAAAGAGGGATTCTAGTTGTCAGATATCTAATGAAACCGTAGCTGGAATTGAGATCTCATTCAAAGAGAAAGATAGCAAATATCTGGAGTTTCTTTTTTTATCCTATACGGATGATCCGATCCGCAAGGACCATGATTGGGAATTGTTTGATCGTCTTTCTCCGAGGAAGAAACGAAACATAATCAACTTGAATTCGGGACAGCTATTCGAAATCTTAGGGAAAGACTTGATTTGTTATCTCATGTCTGCTTTTCGTGAAAAAAGACCAATTCAGGGGGAGAGTTTCTTCAAACAACAAGGAGCTGGGGCAACTATGCAATCCAATGATATTGAGCATGTTTCTCATCTCTTCTCGAGAAACAAGTGGGGTCTTTCTTTGCAAAATTGTGCTCAATTTCATATGTGGCAATTCCGCCAAGATCTCTTCGTTAGTTGGGGGAAGAATCAGCACGAATCGGATTTTTTGAGGAACGTCTCGAGAGAGAATTGGATTTGGTTAGACAATGTGTGGTTGGTAAACAAGGATCGGTTTTTTAGCAAGGTACGGAATGTATTGTCAAATATTCAATATGATTCCACAAGATCTATTTTCGTTCAAGTAACGGATTCTAGCCAATGGAAAGGATCTTCTTCTGATCAATCCAGAGATCATTTCGATTCCGTTAGAAATGAGAATTCAGAATATCACACATTGATCGATCAAACAGAGATTAAGCAACTAAAAGAGAGATCGATTCTTTGGGATCCTTCCTTTCTTCAAACGGAACGAACAGAGATAGAATCAGATCGATTCCCGAAATGCCTTTTTGGATCTTCCTCCATGTCCTGGCTATTCACAGAACCTGAGAAGCGGATGAATAATCATCTGCTTCCGGAAGAAATCGAAGAATTTCTTGGGAATCCTACAAGATCAATTCGTTCTTTTTTCTCTGACAGATGGTCAGAACTTCATCTGGGTTCGAATCCTACTGAGAGGTCCACTAGAGATCCTAAATTGTTGAAGAAAAAACAAGATGTTTCTTTTGTCCCTTCCAGGCGAGCGGAAAAGAAAGAAATGGTTGATATATTCAAGATAATGACGTATTTACAAGATACCGTCTCAATTCATCCTTCGGAACCATATCACATCCCGGATCTGGTTCCGAAGGATGAACCGGATATGGACAGTTCCAATAAGATTTCATTCTTGAACAAAAATCCATTTTTTGATTTCTTTCATCTATTCCATGACCGGAACAAAGGGGGATACGCGTTACGCCACGATTTTTTTGAATCAGAAGAGAGATTCCCAGAAATGGCGGATCTATTCACTCTATCAATAACCGAGCCGGATCTGGTTTTTCATAGGGGATTTGCCTTTTCTATTGATTCCTACGGGTTGGATCAAAAAAGATTCTTGAATGAGGTATTCAACTCCAGAGATGAATCGAAAAAGAAATTGGTTCTACCTCCTCTTTTTTATGAGGAGAATGAATCTGTTTCTCGAAGGATCAGAAAAAAATCGGTCCGGATCTACTGCGGGAATGAGTTGGAAGATCCCAAACTCAAAACAGCGGTATTTGCTAGCAACAACATAATGGAGGCAGTCAATCAATATAGATTGATCCGAAATCTCCAATATTATGGGTACATAGGAAATGATACTCTGAATCATATAACTATAATGAAATATACGATCAACCAACATTTATCGAATTTGAAAAAGAGTCAGAAGAAATGGTTTGATCCTCTTATTTCTCGAACTGAGAGATCCATTAATCAGGATCCTGATGCATATAGATACAAATGGTTCGATGGGAGCAAGAATTTCCAGGAACATTTGGAACATTTCGTTTCTGAACAGAAGAATCCTTTTCAAGTAGTGCAAGTAGTGTTCGATCAATTACGTATTCATCAATATTCGATTGATTGGTCCGAGGCTATCGACAAAGAAGATTTGTATAAGTCACTTCGTTTCTTTTTGTCCAAGTCACTTCTCTTTTTGTCCAAGTCACTTCGTTTCTTTTTGTCCAAGTCACTTCCCTTTTTCTTTGTGAGTATCGGGAATATCCCCATTCATAGGTCCGAGATCCACATCTATGAATTGAAAGGTCCGAATGATCAACTCTGCAATCAGTTGTTAGAATCCATAGGTGTTCAAATCGTTCATTTGAAGAAATTGAAACCCTTCTTATTGGATGATCATGATACTTCCCAAAGACCAAAATTCTTGATCAATGGAGGAACAATATTACCATTTTTGTTCAAAAAGATACCAAAGCGGGTGATTGACTCATTCCATACTAGAAAGAATCGCAGGAAATCCTTTGATAACACGGATTCCTATTTCTCAATGATATCCCACGATCGAGACAATTGGCTGAATCCCGTGAAACCATTTCATAGAAGTTCATTGATATCTTCTTTTTATAAAGCAAATCGACTTCGATTCTTGAATGATTCACATCACTTCTGGTTCTATTGTAACAAAAGATTCCCCTTTGATGTGGAAAAGACCCGTATAAAGAATTATGATCTTACATATGGACAATTCCTCAATATCTTGTCCATTCGCAACAAAATCTTTTCTTTGTGCGTCGGTAAAAAAGGATCTCTTTTTTTGGAGAGAGAGACTATTTCACCAATCGAGTCACAGGTATCTGACATCTTCATACCTAACGATTTCCCACAAAGTGGTGATGAAACGTATAACTTGTACAAATTGTACAAATCTTTCCATTTTCCAATTCGATCCGATCCATTCGTTCGTGGAGCTATTTACTCGATCGCAGACATTTCTGCAACACCTCTAACAGAGGAACAAATAGTCAATTTGGAAAAAACTTATTGTCAGCCTCTTTCAGATATGAATCTATCTGATTCAGAAGGGAACAACTTGCATCAGTATCTCAGTTTCAATTCAAACATGGGTTTGATTCACACTCCATGTTCTGAGAAGTATTTACCATCCGGAAAGAGGAAAAAAAGGAGTCTTTGTCTAAAGAAATGCGTTGAGAAAGGGCAGAGGTATAGAACTTTTCAACGAAATAGTGCTTTTTCAAATCTCTCAAAATGGAATCTGTTCCAAACATATATGCCATGGTTCCTTACTTCGACAGGGTGCAAATATCTCAATTTCACCCTTTTAGATACTCTTTCAGACCCATTGCCGATACTGAGTAGTAGTCAAAAATTTGTATCCATTTTTCATGATATGATGCATGGATCAGATATATCACGGCCAATTCCTCAGAAGATTCTCCCACAATGGACTCTGATAAGTGAGATTTCGAGTCAATGTTTACAGAATCTTCTTCTGTCCGAAGAAATGATTCATCGAAATAATGAGTCACCCGTTCCATTGATATGGGCACATCTGAGATCAACAAATGCTCGGGAGTTCCTCTATTCCATCTTCTTCCTTCTTCTTGTTGCTGGATATCTCGTTCGTATACATCTTCTCTTTGTTTCCCGAGCCTCTAGTGAGTTACAGACAGAGTTAGAAAAGATCAAATCTTTGATGATTCCATCATACATGATGGAATTTCGAAAACTTCTGGATAGGTATCCTACATCTGAACTGAATCCTTTCTGGTTAAAGAATCTCTTTCTAGTTGTTCTGGAACAATTAGGAGATTCTCTGGAAGAAATACGGGGTTCTGCTTCTGGTGGCAACATGCTATTGGGTGGTGGTCCCGCTTATGGGGTCAAATCAATACGTTCTAAGAAGAAATATTGGAAGATCAATCTCATCGATCTTGTAAGTATCATACCAAATCCCATCAATCGAATCATTTTTTCGAGAAATACGAGACATCTAAGTCGTACAAGTAAAGAGATCTATTCATTGATAAGAAAAAGAAAAAACGTGAACGGTGATTGGATTGATGATAAAATAGAATTCTGGGTCGCGAACAGTGATTCGATTGATGATGAAGAAAGAGAATTCTTGGTTCAGTTCTCCACCTTAACGACAGAAAAAAGGATTGATCAAATTCTATTGAGTCTGACTCATAGTGATCATTTAGCAAAGAATGACTCTGGTTATCAAATAATTGAACAACCGGGATCAATTTCCTTACGATACTTAGTTGACATTCATCAAAAGGATCTAATGAATTATGAGTTCAATAGATCCTGTTTAGCAGAAAGACGGATATTCCTTGCTCATTATCATACAATCACTTATTCACAAACCTTGTGTGGGGCTAATATTTTTCATTCCCCATCTCCTCATGGAAAACCCTTTTCTCTCCGCTTAGCCCTATCCCCTTCTAGAGGTATTTTAGTGATAGGTTCTATAGGAACTGGACGATCCTGTTTGGTCAAATACCTAGTGACAAACTCCTATGTTCCTTTCATTACGGTATTTCCGAACAAGTTCCTGGATGATCAAGGTTATCTTATTGATGATATCGATATTGATGATATCGATATTGATGATATCGATATTGATGATAGTGACGATATTGATGATAGTAATGATGACCTTGATATTGATACGGAGCTGCTAACTATGACGAATGTGCTAACTATGTATATGACGACGAAAATAGACCGATTTGATATCACCCTTCAATTCGAATTAGCAAAAGCAATGTCTCCTTGCATAATATGGATTCCAAACATTCATGATCTGCATGTGAATGAGTCGAATTACTTATCCCTCGATCTATTAGAGAACTATCTCTCCAGGGATTGTGAAAGATGTTCCACTGGAAAGATTCTTGTTATTGCTTCGACTCATATTCCCCAAAAAGTGGATCCCGCTCTAATAGCTCCAAATAAATTAAATACATGCATTAAGATACGAAGGCTTCTTCTTCCACAACAACGAAAGCACTTTTTCATTCTTTCATATACTAGAGGATTTCACTTGGAAAAGAAGATGTTCCATACTAACGGATTCGGGTCCATAACCATGGGTTCCAATGCGCGAGATCTTGTAGCACTTATCAATGAGGCCCTATCAATTAGTATTACACAGAAGAAATCCATTATAGAAACTAATACAATTAGATCAGCTCTTCATAGAAAAACTTGGGATTTTCGATCCCAGATAAGATCGGTTCAGGATCATGGGATTCTTTTCTATCAGATAGGAAGGGCTGTTACACAAAATGTACTTCTAAGTAATTGCCCCATAGATCCTATATCTATCTATATGAAGAAGAAATCATGTAAGGGAGGGGATTCTTTTTTGTACAAATGGTACTTCGAACTTGGAACGAGCATGAAGAAATTAACGATACTTCTTTATCTTTTGAGTTGTTCTGCCGGATCGGTCGCTCAAGATCTTTGGTCTTCATCCAGACACGATGAAAAAAATTGGATCACTTCTTATGGATTCGTCGAGAACGATTCTGATCTAGTTCATGGCCTATTACTATTATTACTATTAGAAGTAGAAGGCGCTCTGGCTCTGGCGGGATCCTCACGGACAGAAAAATATTGCAGTCAGTTTGATAATAATCGAGTGACATTACTTCTTCGGTCCGAACCAAGGAATCAGTTAGATATGATGCAAAATAGATCTTGTTCTATCGTTGATCAGAGATTTCTATATGAAAAATACGAATCGGAGTTTGAAGAAGGGGAAGGGGCCCTCGATCCGCAACAGATAGAGGAGGATTTATTCAATCACATAGTTTGGGCTCCTAGAATATGGCGATTTGATTGTATCGAAAGGCCCACTGTTCCCTATTGGACTGGGTCATTTCGGGGCAAATGGATCATTTATCATAAAGAGGATGAGCTTCAAGAGAATGATTCGGAGTTCTTGCAGAGTGGAACCATGCAGTACCAGACACGAGATAGATCTTCCAAAGAACAAGGCTTTTTTCGAACAAGCCAATTCATTTGGGACCCTGCGGATCCATCCTTTTCCCTATTCAAAGATCAGCCCTCTGTCTCTGTGTTTTCACGTCGAGAATTCTTTGCAGATGAAGAGATGTCAAAGGGGCTCATTGCTTCCCAAACAAATCCTCCTACATCTATATATAAACGCTGGTTCATCAAGAATACGCAAGAAAAGCACTTCGAATTGTTGATTCATCGCCAGAGATGGTTTAGAACCAATAGTTCATTATCTAATGGATCTTTCCGTTCTAATACTCTATCCGAGAGTTATCAGTATTTATCAAATCTGTTCCTATCTAACGGAACGCTATTGGATCAAATGACAAAGACATTGTTGAGAAAGAGATGGCTTTTCCCGGATGAAATGAAACATTTGATTCATGTAACAGGAGAAAGATTCCCCATTCCTTAGCCGTAAAGACATGTCCACTGAAATGGTTGTTGCTATCTGCTCCAATAACGAATCATTGGTTTCATTGAATAACTAAAGAAGATAGATAGACCTTTCTCTTCGTCTCAGGTCGATGGATCTCCTCAATTGGAAGATCTCCCATATGGATAATACACATTCCAGTTTCTAATTGCTTTGTTCCGAAGCAAAGATATCCACGTAGGCGGGTTCGTCCTATT